AAGCGGCAGAAATCAGTGGATTCATGATAAGTTCCTCATACAAAAAAAAATGGTTAATGATACAGTCAGCCGATGAATTCTAACTTAATATTCCATCGCTACAATGAATTCTTCGCTTTTTTATTGATTTCATCTGTTTATTCATTGAACTCACAGTCCCAGAGGATACGGAAAGACTTCTATTGGAATAGCCATCAAATTTCTAGTAGTAAGGCAAATTGAATATCTCTTTAGTTCATATATAACTAGTCAATATTTAATATCAATCACCTATACATGTCTTTCTTCCATAACGTAAACCAACTCTTCATTCATCTTAAATTAAATCGAATTCGAGAATTATGCGTCGAAAAACAAGTTGACTTATAGCATAGCACTTTTTTACATATAATATACCTAGTAAAACCTCCCTCTCCGATCCGAATCACCCTATTTTTTATGAATCCCTTTTTTGTTTGTAAATACTGCTTCCCCTTTCTTTATCATTCTCCCGCATGGATACAATCTAAATAGACAAATTGCTTAGGCCGAATCAGTGGATAGAAATATCATTATTTGATTGATCTAAGTTCACGCAATTTATTATTTCTGAAAATTTTATTTTGGTCAATCGCTGAAGAAAATCAACTGAAAGGGGAATCCTTCTATAGAGCACCCCTCTTTTTTTACTCACACGTCGTAAACCACAAGAATTCTTATTCAAATTCTGATTCCGAATAGTAAATATTAGGATTGGCCGACCAGCAATATAAAATGAATATCTATTCAGGCAGGAGAGAGTGGTATAATATAAGTGGATCAACCAAGAATTTTAGGAAAAAGATCTTTTAGATCTCTTTCCGTTTTTTTTTTTACAACTCTCTACTCTAATATCTTTGGCTATTACTCTAGATTGTATATAGTGAGTTGTATATTTAGATTTCCTAATTAGATTAGATTAGATTTTTTTGAGCCACGCATACATTACCTTGGGATAAGCTAAAAAAGAATCTTTCAAAAACTAGTCAATGATGGCCCTCCATGGATTCCCCTATATAAGCCGCGGCTAAAGTTGCAAAAATCAGAGCTTGAATACCACTTGTAAATAATCCAAGGAACATGACAGGTATAGGAACCACTAAAGGTACTAAAGAAACAAGAACAACAACTACTAATTCATCAGCTAATATATTTCCGAAAAGTCGAAAACTAAGTGATAAAGGCTTTGTGAAATCTTCTAAGATATTAATAGGTAAAAGGATTGGGGTTGGTTGAATATATTTCCCGAAATAACCCAATCCCTTTTTGGTAAGACCCGCATAGAAATATGCCACTGACGTGAGTAAAGCCAAAGCAACAGTAGTATTTATATCATTCGTGGGTGCGGCTAACTCCCCATGAGGTAATTGTATGATTTTCCAAGGTAAAAGCGCTCCTGACCAATTAGAAACAAAAATAAATAGAAACATTGTTCCAATAAAAGGAACCCAGGGGCCATATTCTTCTCCAATTTGAGTTTTACTCACATCTCGAATGAATTCAAGTACATATTCGAAGAAATTCTGACCACCGGTCGGAATGGTTTGTGGGTTCCGAACAGTTAGAGTAGCTGAACCCAATAAGATAGCAATTACAACCCAAGAAGTAATAAGTACTTGGCCGTGGACTTGAAAACCTCCTATTTTCCAATAGAAATGTTGGCCTACTTCCACACCAGAAATATCGTATAACCCCTTTAGTGTGTTGATAGAACAGGATAGAACATTCATATTGCCCTCTTAAAAAAATATAGCTTTAATAAAGAAAATTATTTTGATTCAAACGTCTCTTTCTCTACGTGACTACTTGAATCCCATATATATTTATAATACCAATTCAATTCTTGAATACAACGAATAACATAATATCCCCAGTTTTTTATCTCTTTTTTGAGATCCAAAAGGAGTATCTGAGATTCATAAATAGTAACTGATTACAAAACTATATGAAATTTCCAAAGTAAGTTAAGTTTTTTATCTTATTATTAAATTATATGATTATGAATTACGGATTTCTTATATAACTAGAACGCCCTTCACGAATTGCGAATACTAATTTGTTAAGAATTAATCGAATTGAAGCTATAGCGTCATCGTTGGCTGGAATCGAAATATCTGCAAGATCGGGGTCACAATTTGTATCGATTAAACAAATTGTTGGAATTCCCAAAGTGATACATTCTTGAAGGGCCGTATATTCTTCGTGTTGATCAATGATGATTACAATATCTGGTAACCCCGTCATATATTTAATCCCGCCCAGATATGTTTGCAAGTGAGATAATTGTCTTTTCAACACGGCCGCATCTCTTTTCGGAAGACGATGGAGTCTCCCCGTTTTTTGTTCTGTGCTCAAGTCTCTAAACTTATGAAGTCTCGTTTCTGTAGTGGACCAATTCGTTAACATACCGCCAAGCCATTTTTTATTAACATAATGACACCGAGCCCTTATTGCAGCCCATGCTACTAGGTCAGCTGCTTTATTTTTAGTGCCAACGATTAAGAATTGTTTTCCCTTACTTGCTGCATAAAAAACCAAATCACAGGCTTCTGATAAAAAACGAGCGGTTCTAGTAAGATTTATAATATGAATACCTTTACGCTTTGCAGAAATATAAGGGGCCATTTTAGGATTCCATTTTCTAGTACCATGTCCAAAATGAACTCCGGCCTTCATCATCTCTTCCAAATCGATGTTCCAATATCTTTTTGTCATTTCTCCCCACACCCCCCCTCTTTTTTTTTGAAAACAAAAGAGACGAGGGTATCCTAAAATAAATAATTGTTCCGATGGAACCTTCTCTTCTACCGCAAATTGGCCGTAGATATACGACCTAAGCCATTACATTATTCCTTTTCTATTCATTATTATCATTTTTACTATTACTAAATTAAATCAAATGGTTTCAAATAAAAGGCTAAAGCCACTTTTAGGAATCATTAAATCCTATACCTATAAATGATTGTTCTGATGTATCGTGGAAATTCTTTGAAAGGCAAGAATCAAAAAATTGTCTGTGGTGGAACAAAATATCTCTCATTTCCCCCTCAAATATATTATTATATTTGGTTTCCAAGGAAATGTTGTTATGTTGTCTCGAAGGGTGCACCAATCCCTCAAATCCGGTACCAACGGGTATCATCCCCCCCAGAACAACGTTCTCTTTCAGGCCTTTCAACCAATCGATACGACCCCGTAGAGCTGCTTTTGCTAAAACTCGAGCAGTTTCTTGAAAACTCGCTTCGGATATAAAACTTTGAGTATTCAGAGATGCTTTTGTTATTCCCAATAAGACGGCTCGGTAACAGATCGCTTCTTCCAAAGCACGCCCCATTCGTTCCGCCCGTAACAATCCAATAAATTCTCCGGGTAAGAAAACATTTGACATCCCATCTTCTGAAACCAAGACTTTTGATGTTATTTGACGTACAATAATTTCTATATGTCTATTATGTATCTGCACCCCCTGGGATCGATAAACCTTTTGGATCTTATTAACCAAAGAGATACGACTTTGCACTATAGTTAGCTCAGCACCAATCAAGAACCCCCACGGAAGTCCAAGAGTTCTTGTTATACATTCGTTCCAACCCTCAACTCTCTTTTCGAGATTCATCGATATTGAATCAATCGACCGCACTTCTAACACCTGTTCCACTTTTGGCAGACCCTGCGTTATATCACCAGATCGCGATTTTTCATATATAAATGTAACTAATGTATCTCCTTCGTAAAGTATTTCCCCATAATGTCCATGAACCGTTGCTCCTGGGGTGGCCAAATAAGGCTTAGCGGATCGTATTACTACAGAATCCTTTTTAACAATTAGAACTTGACCCGATTTGAGGTGTGGTCCGTTTTTGGCTATACATCCATTTTCACAAATAAACTGCCCAAGACTCATTATTGTAGACGCCTCTTCACAATAATTGTGCTGAAGAGAATACCAATTGAAATTGAATGGATTTAAAATAATGTTACTGCATGAATCAGAATTATAAATTTGACCAATTTCATCCATTAAAAAATATTTAAGTACTTCAAAGGTCTGTTTTAAGTTGTCAAGTTGCAAATAGTTAGTTACCAAGATCTGATTATAAGTTATTAAATAGGAAAATGAATAAAAATTCACAGTTTGAAGGGCTGTTCCTAAAGGGCCTAAGAAATTCCTAATTGGAATTGGGGGATCCTTTTTAATTGATTCTTTTATCACATTGTGATATTTTACATCGTTGAATGGGCCCATTCGAAAACAATTGGAGGATGACAAAATTATCAAAGATTGGTATTCCTTATTTCTATTCAACAATGTATGAATAGTTCCTTGGTTTTGATTAAGGGATTCTTTAATCCTTGCGTTGGAATAGTAGAAAAAACTGGAAGAAAACGGATTGATATTGTTGCAATCTGATCCATTCTCAGAGATAAATCCTGAACCCGAAGGATCATTCCTTTTTGCGGTATACGAAATAGGGGATTTCACTAAATCTATTTTTAGAAAATCTCGAATCAAACCATTTATCCTTATTTCAACAAAGGAAGTACGGGTCTCTTCGATATAAGAACTTTTTTTGTCTTGGGTACAATTTAATACTAAACAAGTCCTAACTAATTGAATAGTTTTGTCATAAATTTCCCGAATTGGTTTGCCATTTCCATAAAGGATATAATTGACAACTCGAAGTTGCACATTATCCATTTCCTGCAACAGATCCGGGGGGAAAAGTCTTACTAAATTTATACCGTCCGTTATTTCATATGTGACTACAGGTCGAACCAAAACAAAATACTTTTTCTTGGTAGGTGTGATCCGTTGGACATAGATCCAGTTTTTACTTTTTTTGTATTCTTTCGAATTTGTTTTTCCCGTTCCTGGTGGTATCAAGACACCACTATGTCGAGATATCTTATCTGTCTCTCCAGGAAAATGGATATCTCCAGAAAATATTTTTAGTTCAATTCTTTTTTTTTTTATCTCCACT